AATGAATCGAGATTGATAAGGAGTTGGTTAATGATGCTCGAACATGTACTTGTTTTGAGTGCCTATTTATTTTCTGTCGGTCTATATGGATTAATTACAAGTCGAAATATGGTTAGGGCTCTTATGTGTCTTGAACTTATATTAAATGCGGTTAATCTAAATTTTGTAACATTTTCGGATTTTTTTGATAGTCGTCAATTAAAAGGAGCCATTTTCTCCATTTTTGTTATAGCTATTGCAGCTGCTGAAGCTGCTATTGGACTCGCTATTGTTTCATCAATTTATCGTAATAGAAAATCAACTCGTATAAATCAATCGAATTTGTTGAATAAGTAATATTATCATATAAATTCAAATTTTGATAAATTAATTCAAATTCACATGTCTGCCATGTAAGGTATGCTCATGTTATCATTATCACAAACATAAGAAATCAAAGTATTTTTGCACTGTCAATCCAGAAGTAGATTAATAAAAAACTCGGGGAACTCATCGATTCATCTAGTATTTAAATATATAATTCATTTATCAATTTACTAGATTGAAACCTTCTCACGTTCAAAAATGGATAGATCCCATGTCGCATTCAGTAAAGATTTATGATACATGTATCGGGTGTACGCAATGTGTCCGAGCCTGTCCCACGGATGTATTAGAAATGATACCTTGGGACGGATGTAAAGCCAAACAAATAGCTTCCGCTCCAAGAACAGAGGATTGTGTCGGTTGTAAGAGATGTGAATCCGCCTGCCCAACAGATTTCTTGAGTGTTCGAGTTTATTTATGGCATGAAACAACCCGCAGCATGGGTATAGCTTATTAATACGTTACAGAAAACCCTATTTGTTTGAGCCCCCTTTTTTTTTACCGCCAAAACCTGTGCTCAAAAATATCTTATTTTTGGGCATAGGTTTTTCTGGTCCAAGTGTATCTTGTCTTTACCACGAACAAATTTCCTTGGTTAACAATAATTGTAGTTTTACCAATATTTGCGGGTTCCTTTATTTTATTTCTTCCACATAAAGGAAATAGGGTAATTAGGTGGTATACAATATGTATATGCATGTTAGAACTTATTCTAACAACCTATGCATTCTGTTATCATTTCCAATTGGACGATCCATTAATCCAACTAGTAGAGGACTATAAATGGATCAATTTTTTTGATTTCCGTTGGAAATTAGGAATAGATGGACTGTCTATAGGACCCGTTTTATTAACAGGATTTATCACTACTTTAGCTACTTTAGCAGCCTGGCCTGTTACTCGGGATTCTCGATTATTCCATTTCTTGATGTTAGCAATGTACAGTGGTCAAATAGGATCATTTTCTTCTCGGGACCTTTTACTTTTTTTCATCATGTGGGAATTAGAATTAATTCCGGTTTATCTACTTCTATCCATGTGGGGAGGAAAGAAACGTCTCTACTCAGCCACAAAATTTATTTTGTACACGGCGGGAGGTTCCATTTTTCTCTTAATGGGAGTTCTGGGTGTCGGTTTATATGGTTCTAATGAACCAACATTAAATTTTGAAACATCAGTGAATCAGTCGTATCCTGTGGCTTTGGAAATAATATTCTATATTGGATTTTTTATTGCTTTTGCTGTCAAATCACCGATTCTACCCTTACATACATGGTTACCAGATACCCACGGAGAGGCACATTACAGTACTTGTATGCTTCTAGCCGGAATTTTATTAAAAATGGGAGCTTATGGATTGATTCGGATTAATATGGAATTATTACCACACGCTCATTCTATATTTTCTCCTTGGTTGATGATAGTAGGTACAATACAAATAATCTATGCAGCTTCAACATCTCCCGGCCAACGTAATTTAAAAAAAAGAATAGCCTATTCCTCCGTATCTCATATGGGTTTCATACTTATAGGAATTGCTTCTATAACCGATACGGGACTCAATGGAGCTATTTTACAAATAATATCTCATGGGTTTATTGGTGCTGCACTTTTTTTCTTGGCAGGAACGAGTTATGATAGAATACGTCTTGTTTATCTTGACCAAATGGGGGGAGTAGCTATCCCCATGCCAAAAATATTTACGATGTTCAGTAGTTTTTCCATGGCTTCGCTTGCATTACCGGGTATGAGTGGTTTTGTTGCAGAAGTTATAGTCTTTTTAGGAATAATTACTAGCCAAAAATATCTTTTAATGCCCAAAATTGCCATCACTTTTGTAATGGCAATTGGAATGATATTAACTCCTATTTATTCATTATCTATGTTACGCCAGATGTTCTATGGATACAAGTTATTTAATACTCCAAACTCTTATGTTTTTGATTCTGGACCGCGCGAGTTATTTGTTTCGATCTCCATTTTTCTACCTGTAATAGGTATTGGTATGTATCCGGATTTTGTTCTTTCACTATCAGTTGACAAGGTTGAAGGTATTCTATCTAATTATTTTTATAGATAGTTTTCTTAAAGAAAAAACTCCTATGATTTTTAAGAGTTGGTTGACTAATGAAAAAAAAGAAGAAGGATTTTTATTCTCTTAAATCTTAAATAAAGTAAAAACAAAATATGAATTTGAATTTTCACCCAATATACTTGGTCTTTGCGAGAACCGTGTGAATCACTACACTACTTGATTCACACGGTTCTCGGCGGTTGACACAAGGTGTTTTATATTTATATACGCCGTATTCCACTCTGTTTGTATTCGTAAGAACTTTTGTTTAATTTAACTAGAGGTTAACGTAAATGAACCATAACTATGTAGCCCTATTCCTAATAGATTGACCCCAAAATAGCATATCCAAATTATAAGAAAGCCTAGAGTCGCCACAATTGCGGAATTTGCCCCCTGAAAATTTTTATTTGTTCGAGTATGCAAATAGATTGCGAATACGATCCAAGTAATAAAGGCCCAAGTTTCCTTTGGATCCCAACTCCAATAGGATCCCCATGCTTCATTAGCCCATACTGCTCCTGAAAGAATACCTATGGTTAAAAATATAAACCCTAGGCTAATCACACGATAGCTCCAATAATCTAATTGTTGAATCAATTGGGCCTTGTAATAATTCTTAGCAGAAAAAAAAGAAGTTTTTTTAAAAATATTGTTTCTTTCATTCTTGTATTGGATTTCACCAAATGAGAATGACTCATTTAATTTTAATAAATTATTACTTTTATAACTATAAAAAATCTTTCTAAATGTAATGACTAGAAGTGCTACTGATAATAATGATCCACAAAGAAGAGCCGCATAGCTCAATATCATCATACTTACGTGCATTATTAACCACTCCGATTGTAGAGCAGGTACTAATATTGCGGGTTTACGTATTTCAGTTAAAAGACCCGAAGTAGCAAAGCCTTGGGTAAAAATAGTACTTGAGGCAGTTATTGTGGTTAAGTAATTTTTTCTTATTTTGAAATAAGGGACTATATGAATAAGGGAGAAACTCCATGAAAGAAAGATTAATGATTCATATAAATCACTTAGTGGGAAATGGCCCGAATAAATCCAACGAGTGATTAATAATCCTGTTAGACATAAAAAAGTAACTATCATCCCCTTTTCTGACGAATCATATGGTTTTATGATTCCATTGCCCAATAAGGTTATCAAATGAATTGTAATTACAATTGAAACAATCGAAAAGGAAATATGAGTGAATATATGCTCTAAAGTTGAAAATATCATAAAAATGAAAAAAAGGGAGGGAATCCCCTAAATTAATATTAATTAACAAATATAAATCGGGAATTTAATTTATTTTTATTATAGGATCTGTTGGGTCTGTTTTAGAAGATGGCATGCCGCCACTCGGACTCGAACCGAGATGCTCTAGCACTGCTTCCTAAGAGCAGCGTGTCTACCGATTTCACCATAGCGGCTTGCTCGAACTAATAATAGCCTATTTATATTAAATCGTCGAGATTGAACAAGTCAATTCAATTAAATCAGTGAATCCAAAATAACCATATTTTGGATTACTCCAAATTGACACATTATTTGTACATTCACACATTAGTTGTACATAATATCTCAACAATGAAGTTCTTTTATTGATTGATTGGGCTCAAAATGGGAGATATATAGTAAATCCATTCCATAAAGTTATCCAAAATTTTTTAACATGGAATCCATTAGTTTCAACAATTCATTAATTTGAACTAAAAATATTATATCTGCCCTTCCCGAGAAAGAGAAAAATTTTTCATTATTCTAAAGGTCGATGGGGAAAAAAAGACTCCCCACCACAAAAATCTTAGTGAAAATATACTACAAAGAAATAAAAAATAAAATATTGTATTTTTTTATTTATTCTTTTTTTTTTTTAGACATCTTATAAGATTGAAACCTGGTTTATTTCATATTGATTAGAATAGGGACTGTCAATTGTGAATTTTATATTAACTTAACAAATTATTGAGCCAATTTTTTGAGTCAACCCCATTTTATTCCAATATTTTAGGACTTATTTGTTTGTCGTACAAAAAAACTTTTTGAATTCCCGGTAGAAAGAGATTTCCCTAATGACAAAGCCTTTAACGCGGCCCAATATCCTTTCCTTTTCCAAATATTTTTACGAATACGCTTTTTTGATATAGAAGTACGTTTTTTTGGAACTGCCATTTTAAAATCATTGTTATAGTTGGATGTGAAAGACATCTATTGTTCAAAACAAATTATTATTTCTTTTTAATTATCTATTTTTCTATAAATATAAATAATATGATCTTCATAAAAAAGAAATATAGATATGTGAAAGATCCGTGAAAATGGGATCAAAAATTACTCGAAATAACAAAATTTTGATTCCATACAATATTCGTAAAACCAAAAATTTTTGGTTTAGAACTCTTAGTTCTCGTTCTTTATCTCTCAAATTTATATCTTTAGAATCTGCTAGGTCATAGAAATCAAACTTAATGATTTAATAAAATAAAGAAAGAATCTAAAAGACCTTGATTTTCGTCATTCTAAACTTTATTTACATGTAATCTAAACTTTATTT